TTTTTTTATAAAAAAAAAACGGGTTTAACTGAAGCTGTTCAAACGGGCATAGGTCAACTAAATAGTATTCCCATAGCAATTGGAGTTATGGATTTTCAGTTTATGGGAGGTAGTATGGGATCTGTAGTAGGTGAGAAAATAACCCGTTTGATCGAGTATGCTATTAATCGATCTCTACCTGTCATTATTGTGTGTGCTTCTGGAGGAGCACGCATGCAAGAAGGGAGTTTGAGCTTGATGCAAATGGCTAAAATATCTTCTGCTTCATATGATTATCAATCAAATAAAAAGTTATTCTATGTATCAATCCTTACATCTCCTACAACTGGCGGAGTTACAGCAAGTTTTGGTATGTTGGGAGATATCATTATTGCTGAACCTAATGCCTATATTGCGTTTGCGGGCAAAAGAGTAATTGAACAAACATTGAAAAAGACAGTACCTGACGGTTCACAAGAGGCTGAGTATTTATTCGATAAGGGCTTATTCGACCCAATCGTACCACGTAATCTTTTAAAAGGTGTTCTCAGTGAGTTATTTCAACTACAGGGTTTCCTTCCCTTGAATCAAGATTAAAAAAAAAAAATATTTTAATTTAAAATTAAAAAGGGGTTGAAATTCTTCATTTTAAAATGGAAGTATAGCACTAGGTTCAGTTATTTTGATTTGTAGCGAATAAGCATTTAGTTTATTGTAATCAAAAAAACCAAACTAGGAAGATGGTGTTTTCTTTTGGGACATCAGTTATAAGTGTAGTAAGAGTCAGAAGTTTTGGATAATTACTTTTTTACCCGAATCCATTTTTTTATTCTACCCCCCTTCCTGATTAGGAATAAGCATCTTTCTATCGACAAGATAAAAAAGAGTTTCTTTCTCCTTCTGAGAAATCGGGTAAATCAAAAAAAATTTATCCCTACTTTATGACATATTCATATTATAGAACAACGAAAAATATATAAAAAAATATAGAAAAAAAAATAAAATATAAAAACAAATCAAATTCAAATATAGAATATATAATCAAATAATCAAACTAAGAAGAATATAAGAATGAATATAGATAGAATATAAATTATTTCTATTTACCGAGAACCCCTGTTTTTCACTAGGAATCCCTGTTTTGTTTGTTGGATAAGATTGGTTAAAGTCGCGAATTCATAAAAAATTCTTTTCTTTCAAAACAAACAAAGGTTTTTTGAAAGAAAAGATATAAATAAAATTAAGGATGGGAAAAGAAGAATAAAATTTATGAAAGTGGACTGTCATACATATTCGTGTAGAAAGAGGAATAGGTAAACTTCATTTAGTTCTACATTCCTTGTACTTATTTATTTTTATTATTAAGTACTTTAATATTAAGAATATTAAGATTATATTCATATTTTTTATAATAGGTAGACGTATCATAAGATATCTTTATAATTATAATAGGTACAAATATGAAATCGAGGTACCCGTTCTATGATAGATTTTAACTTTCCCTCTATTTTGGTTCCTTTAGTGGGCCTAGTCTTTCCGGCAATCGCAATGGCTTCTTTATCTCTTTATGTCCAAAGAAATAAGATTGTCTAAAAATGATGGGACCAAATCTCATCAATTTATTTCAACGCTGGATCATCATACAAATACTTTTTTAGTGTAATATGGTAGGATATATGATATGCGGCCTTTCCGAAAACAAACGGAAAAATTGTTATGTATACTGATGCATAATATATGCATTAATGTATGTATATGCGGTTATAGCTTAATCAATATCAATTAAATTCAAAATGATCAGCAAATATTTTTTTAAAATCTTTGAAATAGAAACTCAATGTATCTAACCAATTATTCCTAATGGTTCATGTCAGAATACTGCTAGTTGATGGAAGTTATTTCGGAATCAAGCAAGAAAAGTCAAATCTATTTGGGTTATTTTCTCAATTCTAATCGAATGCAACTGGATCTAGTATAGTATGAATTGGCGATCAGAACATATATGGATAGAACTTATAACGGGGTCTCGAAAAACAAGTAATTTTTGCTGGGCCTGTATCCTTTTTTTAGGTTCACTAGGATTCTTAGTGGTTGGAACTTCCAGTTATCTTGGTAGGAATCTGATATCCGTATTTCCTTCTCAGGAAATTGTTTTTTTCCCACAAGGGATCGTGATGTCTTTCTATGGGATCGCAGGTCTATTCATTAGTTCTTATTTGTGGTGCACAATTTCATGGAATTTAGGTAGTGGTTATGACCGATTCGATAGAAAAGAAGGGATAATGTGCTTTTTTCGTTGGGGATTCCCTGGAAAAAATCGTCGCATCTTCCTTCGTTTTTTTCTGAAAGATATCCAATCAATCAGAATAGAGGTGGGAGAGGGTCTTTTTACTCGTCGTGTCCTTTATATGGAAATCCGGGGTCAAGGAGCCATTCCCTTGACTCGTACTGATGATAATTTTAATCCACGAGAAATTGAACAAAAAGCTGCCGAATTGGCCTATTTCTTGCGAGTACCAATTGAATGAAATGAACTGAAGAAGAAATCTCAGCATGAGAGAAGAACTTACTAATTATCTTTTTAAGACAACTGCAGCTTCTTAAAAATGTTCATTCCGACAAAGGATGCTATATTCTATTTTACCGTTCCGTTGAGGCAGCAGTTCACATACATTATACATCTCAAATACAAATACAAATAAAAAAACCAGGAGGACGCATAAAGAATAAAAAAAATATAATAATTATATAATTATTAATTATAAAATTATAATATAATAATAATTTATTAATTTATATATAATATATATTAAGTATTAAGAATAAGTATTAAGAATTTAAGTATTAATATAAACTATAAACTATTTGTACACCAAAAGTACACCAAAATATACGCATATACATGGCCCCCAGCTTAACTCTTTTATACTAATTAAAGGTCTAATAAGTTTCATTAAGAAGTCTAATCTAAGTTAAGTATAGATTCATCAAATATCTTACCTTCAATGAATGAATTCAGTACAATCAATACAATGGCAAACTTGTGGATAGGGAATTCTACTAGCTACCTATCGAATTTATTGTAGAAATTCCGGGATCTATGATTGGACTATGCAAAATAGAAATACTTTTTCTTGGGTAAAAGAACAGATGACTCGATCCATTTCTTTATCGATCATGATATATGTAATAACTCGAGCATCTATTTCAAATGCATATCCCATTTTTGCGCAGCAGGGTTATGAAAATCCACGAGAAGCGACTGGTCGAATTGTATGTGCCAATTGCCATTTAGCTAATAAGCCCGTGGATATTGAAGTTCCGCAAGCTGTACTTCCTGATACTGTATTTGAAGCAGTTGTTCGAATTCCTTATGATATGCAACTGAAACAAGTTCTTGCTAATGGTAAAAAGGGAGCTTTAAATGTGGGAGCTGTTCTTATTTTACCCGAGGGATTCGAATTAGTCCCCCCCGATCGTATTTCTCCCGAAATGAAAGAAAAGATGGGCAATCTTTCTTTTCAGTCTTATCGTCCTAATAAAAAAAATATTCTTGTGATAGGTCCTGTTCCCGGTCAGAAATATAGTGAAATCGTATTTCCCATTCTTTCTCCCGACCCTGCTACGAAAAAAGACGTTCACTTCTTAAAATATCCTATATATGTAGGTGGGAACAGAGGAAGGGGTCAGATTTATCCTGATGGTAGCAAGAGTAACAATACAGTTTATAATGCTACATCAGCCGGTATAGTAAGCAGAATAGTACGTAAAGAAAAGGGGGGGTATGAAATAACCATAATTGATGCATTAGATGGACGTCAAGTGGTTGATATTATACCTCCAGGACCAGAACTTCTTGTTTCAGAAGGTGAATCCATCAAGCTTGATCAACCATTAACAAGTAATCCAAATGTAGGAGGGTTTGGGCAGGGAGACGCAGAAATAGTGCTTCAAGATCCATTACGAGTCCAAGGCCTTTTGTTCTTCTTGGCATCTGTGATTTTGGCACAAATCTTTTTGGTTCTAAAAAAGAAACAGTTTGAAAAGGTTCAGTTGTACGAAATCAATTTCTAGATCTAGAGATTCCTTTACTTTTTTTTATTTTTTTATACTGTTTTTTCTTTTGTGAGATGTCTGAAACTCATTACTTGTATACTATTCCTAATAATAGAAAAAAAGCATACAAAGGAATAGAATACAAGGCAAAGACGGGAAAAATGAAAGTAAAAAAGATTTCTATAAAGTCTTTTTAGTCTTCCTAATCTTATATTCGATACAAGACAACACAAGAAAGGTATTTTTCTTGTGTCGTCTTGTATCGAAAGAATCGTGTTTTTTCTCCTGTTCGCCAAGGATTCTTATCCCTAGTTATCTTTTACAGGTATATCTTAACTTCTTTTTTTTGTTTAGATTCATAACAGTAATGGACAAACAGAAACAAAAAAAGGGGAAGTGAAGGGAGAGTAATTCATTGAACAAATAGAACTTCTTCAATGATTCAATTCACTTCAACTTATAACTTAGTAAAATTATTCAAACAAAAAAAGACTTTTCTTGTTTTGTTCCGACTGAAAAGCGGATTAAATCTTTACGTATATCTAAATACTTCTTTATTATCGCATTACAGTTCTTATTTTATCCCTTTTTTTATTTTCTATATATTTCTATATATAAATATATAAATATAAAAATAAAATAAAAAATATTTCTTTTTATCATTCGTTTTTTATTTGTTTTTTATTTTTTAGTAAATAAAAGATTTGCAGGATGTTTCATACCGATAAATCCACACGTATTGGATTATTCATAAAATCGATGGATTTCTACTTTGAATCAGTCAATATATTCAATTTTTCAAAAAAATTATAAGAAAAAAGGAATAGAGTGAAACATCAGAGCAAAGGATCCCTTTTGTCATTTCTACGAATAGAGTATTTGTATTATGTTGACTAAGGTTCTATACGTTTTGGAATAGGCCAAAGCCTCGCTCTAAGAGTAAGAACTCGGGGGGTATGGCCCCC